GTTAATGTAGCTTAAATTTTAAAGCAAAGCACTGAAAATGCTAAGATGAGTCTTTAAGACTCCATAAACACAAAGGTTTGGTCCTAGCCTTGCTATTAGTTATTAGCAAAATTATACATGCAAGTATCTGCCCCCCGGTGAAAATGCCCTTTAAACCACTTTTTGGTATCAAGGAGCTGGTATCAAGCACACTACACAGTAGCTCATAACACCTTGCACAGCCACACCCCTACGGGAAACAGCAGTAACAAAAATTAAGCAATAAACGAAAGTTCGACTAAGTTATGCTAATTAGGGCTGGTCAACTTCGTGCCAGCCACCGCGGTCATACGAACAGCCCAAATTAATAGAACCCGGCGTAAAGAGTGGTTATGACATTCATATACTAAAGTTAAATTTAACCTTAGCTGTAAAAAGCTAAAGGTCTAAAATTAAATACTCTACGAAAGTGACTTTAACAAATCAGAATCCACGATAGCTAAGATACAAACTGGGATTAGATACCCCACTATGCCTAGCCTTAAACCTAGTTAATTAGTAACAAAATTACTCGCCAGAGAACTACGAGCAAAAGCTTAAAACTCAAAGGACTTGGCGGTGCTTTATATCCACCTAGAGGAGCCTGTTGTATAATCGATAAACCCCGCTAAACCCTACCATCATTTGCTAATCCAGTCTATATACCGCCATCTTCAGCAAACCCTTAAAAGGAATCAAAGTAAGCTTAATTATACTTAATAAAAACGTTAGGTCAAGGTGTAACTTATATGATGGAAACTAATGGGCTACATTCTCTTTAAAAGAGTACTACGAACACCCTTATGAAAAGTAAAGGTTAAAGGAGGATTTAGTAGTAAGCCAAGAATAGAGAGCTTGACTGAATTAGGCCATGAAGCACGCACACACCGCCCGTCACCCTCCWCAAATGTTATCTRAACATAAACATATTAAAATTGAAATAAACACAAGAGGAGACAAGTCGTAACAAGGTAAGCATACTGGAAAGTGTGCTTGGATTATTCAAAGTGTAGCTTAAAACAAAGCATCTGGCCTACACCCAGAAGATCTCAATTTAATGATCACTTTGAACTAATACTAGCCCTATTAAAAATTAATAAAACTAAAACTCCCAAATAAACTAAAACATTTATACTATAAAGTATAGGAGATAGAAATATGACCTAGGAGCTATAGAGAAAGTACCGCAAGGGAACGATGAAAGATAAAATTTATAGTAGTAAATAGCAAAGCTTAAACCTTGTACCTTTTGCATCATGGGTTAACTAGAAACCACTTGACAAAGAGCCCTTTAGCCAAAATCCCCGAAACCAGACGAGCTACTCACGAACAATAATAGAATAAACTCGTCTATGTAGCAAAATAGTGAGAAGATTTGTGAGTAGAGGTGAAAAGCCAACCGAGCCTGGAGATAGCTGGTTGTTCAGAAAAGGAATTTAAGTTCTACCTAAATTTACCCTAAAGGACTACCTAACCTTATTTCGTAAATTTAGAGCTAATCAATAGAGGTACATCTCTATTGATTAAGGTTACAACCTTAGTTAGAGAGTAAGTAAACATATAAACATAGTAGGCCTAAAAGCAGCCATCAATTAAGAAAGCGTTAAAGCTCAACACTAATTTAATACACTAATCCAACAAATTTAACAAACTCCTAATTCAATACTGAACTATTCTATTTATATATAGAAACAATAATGTTAATATGAGTAACAAGAAAATATTCTCCCAGCACAAGCTTATATCAGAACGGATGCCCACTGATAGTTAATAGTCCTATAATTATAACCCACAACCTAGCTAATTATTATTCATACTATTAACCCAACACTGGCGTGCATTTAAGGAAAGATTAAAAGAAGTAAAAGGAACTCGGCAAACATGAATCCCGCCTGTTTACCAAAAACATCACCTCTAGCATTACTAGTATTAGAGGCCCTGCCTGCCCAGTGACATTAGTTTAACGGCCGCGGTACTCTGACCGTGCAAAGGTAGCATAATCATTTGTTCTCTAAATAAGGACTTGTATGAATGGCTTCACGAGGATTCAACTGTCTCTTACTTCCAATCAGTGAAATTGACCTCCCCGTGAAGAGGCGGGGATATGAATATAAGACGAGAAGACCCTATGGAGCTTTAATCTAACTATCTAATAACAATAAACTACACCCTTAAGGGTATAACAAACGTTTAATAGGTAGAAGATTTCGGTTGGGGTGACCTCGGAGCATAATTCAACCTCCGAAAGATATTTGCCAAGACTTTACTTGTCTAAGCTTCACAATCCAATTGATCCACATATGTGATCAACGGAACAAGTTACCCTAGGGATAACAGCGCAATCCTATTCTAGAGTCCATATCGACAATAGGGTTTACGACCTCGATGTTGGATCAGGACATCCCAATGGTGCAGCAGCTATTAAAGGTTCGTTTGTTCAACGATTAAAGTCCTACGTGATCTGAGTTCAGACCGGAGTAATCCAGGTCGGTTTCTATCTATATAAATCTATTTCTCCTAGTACGAAAGGACCAGAGAAATAAGGCCTACTTGTCACAAGCGCCTTACAAATAACTAAATGAAATAATCTCAATTTATACCCGATAAATTACCCCCTAGAAAAGGGGATTGTTAAGATGGCAGAGCCCGGAAATTGCATAAGACTTAAACCCTTACTCCCAGAGGTTCAACTCCTCTTCTTAACAGTGTTCTTTATCAACCTACTCTCACTCATCATCCCAATTCTACTAGCAGTAGCATTTCTAACACTTATTGAACGTAAAATTTTAGGGTATATACAACTACGCAAAGGACCTAACATTGTAGGTCCCTATGGTCTACTTCAACCAATCGCTGATGCAGTCAAACTCTTCATCAAAGAACCTCTTCGACCATTAACCTCATCCATCCTCATATTCATTACAGCCCCAATTTTAGCTTTAACTCTAGCCCTTATAATATGGATTCCCCTCCCTATACCATACCCACTAATCAACATTAACCTTGGACTACTATTCATCTTAGCTACATCTAGCCTAGCAGTATATTCAATCCTTTGATCAGGGTGATCCTCTAACTCAAAATATGCCCTTATCGGAGCACTACGAGCAGTAGCCCAAACTATTTCATACGAAGTCTCCTTAGCCATTATCCTCTTATCCATTATACTTCTAAATGGCTCTTATACTCTCATAAACTTAATTACATCTCAAGAATTCATTTGATTCCTTCTACCTACATGACCTTTAACCATAATATGATTCATTTCAACACTAGCAGAAACCAACCGGGCTCCATTCGACCTTACAGAAGGAGAATCAGAACTAGTCTCAGGATTCAACGTAGAATACGCAGCAGGACCATTCGCCCTATTTTTCCTAGCAGAATACGCTAACATCATTATGATAAACGCACTCACTACTACACTTTTTCTAGGAGCTTACCACAACCTATTATTACCAGAAGCCTATACCACAAACTTCATTTTCAAAACAATATTATTAACAATCTGTTTCTTATGAGTACGAGCTTCATACCCTCGATTCCGATATGACCAACTCATACACCTCCTATGAAAAAATTTCTTACCCCTCACATTAGCTATATGCATATGACATATCTCATTACCAGTAATTTTAGCAAGCATTCCACCTCAAGCCTAGAAATATGTCTGACAAAAGAGTTACTTTGATAGAGTAAATAATAGAGGTTTAAGCCCTCTTATTTCTAAAATTATAGGATTCGAACCCACACCTAGGACTTCAAAAATCCTCGTGCTACCACTTTACACTAAATTCTAGTAAGGTCAGCTAAATAAGCTATCGGGCCCATACCCCGAAAATGTTGGTTTATATCCTTCCCGTACTAATAAACCCATTAATCTTCTCTACCATTATTTCCACGCTAATACTAGGAACACTACTAGTTATTATTAGTTCACACTGACTCCTAACATGAATCGGCCTAGAAATAAACCTATTTGCAATTATTCCACTCATTATCAAATCTCATAATCCACGGTCAATTGAAGCGGCTACCAAATACTTTATAAATCAAGCCTCAGCATCCATATTATTAATAATAGCTATCCTAGTAAATTTTATAAACTCCGGACAATGAACCATAACAAACCTTGAAAACACAGCAGCCTCGTACCTAGCTTTTACCGCTCTTATTATAAAACTAGGAATAGCACCCTTCCACTTTTGAGTCCCAGAAACTCTTCAAGGATCCCCACTCTCATCAGGTATCCTAATCCTTACATGACAAAAACTAGCCCCATTATGCATTCTATACATAATCTCTCCATTTATTAACCACTACCTAGTTATAATTACAGCCATAATATCTATCTTAATTGGAGGATGAGGAGGACTCAACCAAACGCAACTACGAAAAATCATGGCTTATTCCTCTATTGCCCACATAGGATGAATAACAGCAATCATTATTTTTAACCCAACAATGACCCTACTCAACCTAATTATCTACATCATTACAACACTAACAATATTTCTTCTACTGATCAAAACAACTTCCACAACACTCCTGTCTATATCTACCAACTGAAACAAATTCCCACTTCTAATAACCCTTACATCTATAACCCTACTCTCAATAGGAGGCTTACCCCCTTTTTCAGGATTTATCCCTAAATGATTAATTATTCAAGAACTTATTAAAAACAATAATATTATCTTGTCACTAACTATAGCACTCGCAGCTCTCCTAAACTTATTCTTCTACCTACGAATTACATATTCAACAACCCTTACTATATTCCCATCAACAAACAGTACCAAACACTCATGACTACTTAATAAAACTGACAATCTACTCAACCTACCAACACTAACTATCTTATCAACCATACTCCTGCCTTTAACACCCATTCTACTATTCATAGACTAACAAGAGATTTAGGTTAAATCAGACCAGAGGCCTTCAAAGCCACTAGCAAGTAACTTATACTTAATCTCTGAACTAAGGACTGCAAGACTTAACTCACATCAACTGCACGCAAAGCAGGCACTTTAACTTAAGCTAAGCCCTCCTAGATTGGTAGGCTTTTATCCTACGAACTTTTAGTTAACAGCTAAACGTCATAATCAACAGGCTTCAATCTACTTCTCCCGCCTTTGCGGGGGGGGGGAAAAAAGGCGGGAGAAGCCCCGGCAGAATTGAAGCTGCTTCTTCGAATTTGCAATTCGACATGGTTTGACCACTACAAGGCTTGGTAAAAGAGGGACTCACACCCTCGTCTTTAGATTTACAGTCTAATGCCTACTCAGCCATTTTACCTATGTTCATTAATCGTTGACTATTTTCAACTAACCATAAAGACATTGGAACCCTTTACTTATTATTTGGAACTTGAGCAGGGATAGTAGGAACTGCCCTAAGTATTCTTATTCGAGCTGAGTTAGGCCAACCAGGAACTCTCTTAGGAGATGACCAAATCTATAATGTTGTTGTTACAGCCCATGCTTTCGTTATAATTTTCTTTATAGTCATGCCTATTATAATTGGTGGCTTTGGAAACTGACTAGTTCCTTTAATGATCGGAGCCCCAGATATAGCCTTCCCACGTATAAATAATATAAGCTTCTGACTTCTACCACCTTCTTTTCTACTACTACTAGCCTCTTCCATAGTAGAAGCAGGGGCAGGCACAGGATGGACTGTTTATCCTCCATTAGCAGGTAACTTAGCCCATGCAGGAGCCTCAGTTGACATAACTATTTTCTCTTTGCATTTAGCTGGTGTGTCTTCAATCTTAGGGGCAATCAACTTTATCACCACTATTATTAATATAAAACCTCCTGCTATGTCACAATATCAAACTCCACTATTTGTTTGATCAGTACTCATTACAGCAGTCCTTTTACTCCTATCACTCCCAGTCCTAGCAGCAGGAATTACCATACTACTAACAGACCGAAACATTAATACTACTTTCTTTGACCCAGCAGGAGGGGGAGACCCAATCCTATATCAACATCTTTTCTGATTCTTTGGACACCCAGAAGTTTATATTCTAATCCTCCCTGGTTTCGGAATAATCTCCCATATTGTCACATACTACTCCGGTAAAAAAGAACCATTTGGGTATATAGGAATAGTATGGGCAATAATATCAATCGGTTTCCTTGGATTTATCGTATGAGCTCACCATATATTCACAGTAGGTATGGACGTAGATACCCGAGCTTATTTCACATCAGCTACAATAATTATTGCTATTCCCACAGGCGTGAAAGTATTTAGCTGATTAGCAACTCTTCATGGAGGTAATATTAAATGATCCCCAGCAATACTATGAGCTCTAGGATTTATTTTCTTATTTACTGTAGGAGGATTAACAGGTATCGTTCTAGCTAACTCTTCACTAGACATCGTACTTCATGACACTTATTATGTAGTTGCCCATTTCCACTACGTTTTATCAATAGGAGCTGTATTTGCCATCATAGGAGGGTTTGTCCATTGATTCCCTCTATTTACAGGTTATACACTTGATTCAACATGAGCAAAAATCCAATTCATTATTATATTTGTAGGAGTCAACCTAACATTCTTCCCTCAACATTTCCTAGGATTATCTGGAATACCTCGACGATATTCAGACTACCCAGATGCCTATACCACATGAAACACTCTCTCCTCAATAGGATCTTTTATCTCTATAGTCGCTGTAATCTTAATAATCTTCATCGTTTGAGAGGCCTTCGCTGCAAAACGTGAAGTATCTGTAGTTGAGCTAACAACTACTAATATCGAATGAATTAATGGCTGCCCTCCCCCTTATCACACATTCGAAGAACCTACATTTATTAAAGCCTAGCAAGAAAGGAAGGAATCGAACCTTCAAAAGTTAATTTCAAGTCAACTACGTAACCTTTACGACTTTCTTAATTCAAGAGATATTAGTAAAATAATTACATAACTTTGTCAAAGTTAATTTACAGGTGAAATACCTGTATATCTCTCATGGCTTACCCATTTCAACTAGGCTTTCAAGATGCTTCATCTCCTATTATAGAAGAATTAGTACACTTTCATGATCATACCCTGATAATCGTATTTCTCATTAGCTCTCTTGTATTATATGTCATTTCAGCTATACTAACAACAAAACTTACCCATACTAGTACTATAGATGCCCAGGAAGTAGAAACTATTTGAACAATCCTTCCAGCAATTATCCTCATTATAATCGCACTACCATCCCTTCGAATCCTTTATATAATAGACGAAATTAACAACCCAGCCATGACCGTTAAAACTATAGGACATCAATGATACTGAAGCTATGAATACACAGACTTCTCCGACCTTACATTTGACTCATATATAATCCCATCTAATGATCTAGCTCCTGGACAATTACGTTTACTAGAAGTAGATAACCGTGTAGTCCTACCAATAGAACTCCCTATCCGAATACTAATTTCTTCAGAAGATGTTCTTCATTCCTGAGCTGTTCCAGCCCTAGGCCTAAAAACAGATGCCATCCCAGGACGACTCAATCAAGCAACATTAACCTCTACACGACCAGGCCTATTTTACGGACAATGCTCTGAAATCTGCGGGTCTAACCATAGCTTTATACCCATTGTCTTAGAAATTGTTCCTATGCAGTACTTTAACAATTGATCTGCAACTTTATAACTCACTGAGAAGCTAAATTTAGCGTTAACCTTTTAAGTTAAAGATTGAGAATTTATAACTTCTCCTCAATGAAATGCCACAATTAGACACATCAACATGATTTATTAATATTTTATCCATACTATTAACACTGTATATTATTTTTCAACTTAAAATTTCAAAATTCTCATACCCCTCAGATCCACAACCTCATACTTTAAAACCAATAATAAAATCATCCCCCTGAGAAACCAAATGAACGAAAATCTATTTGCCTCATTTATAACCCCCACCTTCCTAGGACTCCCAATTGTTATACTTGTTATTATATTCCCAAGCATTTTATTCCCATCCCCTTACCGCTTAATCAGCAATCGTTGGACAACACTTCAACAATGATTAATTCAACTTATCTTAAAACAAATAATGATAATCCATAACATCAAAGGACGAACTTGATCACTAATACTAGTCTCTCTAATTCTTTTTATTGGCTCTACCAATCTATTAGGCCTATTACCCCACTCATTTACACCAACAACCCAACTATCTATAAACCTAGGAATAGCCATCCCACTCTGAGCAGGTACAGTAGTTTTAGGATTTCGCTATAAAACTAAATCAGCACTAGCCCATTTCCTACCCCAAGGTACACCTCCAATACTAATTCCAATACTTATTATTATTGAAACAATTAGCTTATTTATTCAACCTATAGCCCTAGCTGTACGACTAACAGCTAACATCACTGCTGGTCACCTACTAATTCACCTTATTGGCGGAGCTACTTTAGCTCTTATATCAATTAGTACAATAACAGCTACCATTACATTTATTATTCTTATTCTTCTAACAATTTTAGAATTTGCTGTAGCCCTTATTCAAGCTTATGTTTTCACCCTGCTAGTAAGCTTGTACCTACATGATAATGCTTAATGACCCACCAAACACATGCCTACCATATAGTAAACCCTAGCCCATGACCACTAACCGGGGCCCTCTCCGCCTTGCTAATAACATCAGGCTTAGTAATATGATTCCACTATAACTCAATCTACCTTCTTGCTCTTGGCTTAACAACTAACACCCTCACTATATATCAATGATGACGAGATATTATTCGAGAAAGTACATTCCAAGGACATCACACACCTATTGTACAAAAAGGGCTACGCTATGGAATAATCTTATTTATTATCTCAGAAGTATTCTTCTTCGCAGGATTTTTCTGAGCCTTTTACCACTCAAGCCTTGCCCCTACCCCAGAATTAGGGGGTTGTTGACCACCTACAGGGATCAAACCTCTCAACCCCTTAGAAGTCCCCCTCCTTAATACTGCTATTCTCCTAGCTTCAGGCGTAACTATTACATGAGCCCACCACAGCCTCATAGAAGGTAATCGTAACCATATAATTCAAGCTTTATTTATTACAATCCTACTGGGCATTTACTTTACTCTTCTTCAAGCCTCAGAATATTTCGAAACACCATTTACTATCGCAGACGGAATCTATGGCTCCACTTTCTTCATGGCCACAGGATTCCACGGACTCCATGTCATTATCGGCTCAACATTTCTCCTTGTATGTTTCTTACGACAACTTAAATTTCATTTCACATCTAAACATCACTTTGGCTTTGAAGCAGCAGCATGATACTGACACTTCGTCGACGTAGTATGACTATTCCTTTATGTATCAATTTATTGATGAGGCTCATACTCTTTTAGTATAACTAATATTACTGACTTCCAATTAGTAGATTTCAGCATAACCTGAAAAAGAGTAATTAATCTAATATTAACTATCCTTATCAACTCTATCTTAGCCTCAATCCTCGTAATCATCGCATTCTGACTTCCACAATTGAACATTTATACGGAAAAAGCTAGCCCATACGAATGTGGTTTTGATCCAATAGGATCTGCACGTCTACCATTTTCAATAAAATTTTTCTTAATCGCAATTACATTTCTCCTATTTGACTTAGAAATTGCATTACTTTTACCCCTACCATGAGCTTCCCACCTTCACAACTTGAGCCTCATACTACTTCTAGCACTCATACTTGTCACCTTACTAGCCATAGGACTTATATACGAATGGTTACAAAAAGGCTTAGAATGAACAGAATTGATAATTAGTTTAACCAAAACAAATGATTTCGACTCATTAGATTATGAATTTATCATAATTATCAACTATGTCCCCTATTTATATTAATATATTTCTAGCATTCTCCCTAGCCCTAATTGGATTATTAATCTACCGAACTCACTTAATATCATCACTCTTATGTCTAGAGGGTATAATACTATCACTCTTTATTCTCAGCACATCCATAGCACTAAACATAAACTTTACATTCTCAACCATAATACCAATCACTCTCCTAGTTTTCGCTGCCTGTGAAGCAGCAATTGGACTGTCACTTCTCGTTATGGTATCCAACACATACGGACTTGATTACGTACAAAACCTTAACCTACTACAATGTTAAAAATCATCATACCTACTATAATACTTTTACCATTAATCTGGTTATCAAAAAATAGCATGATCTGAATTAATACCACAATATACAGCTTCTTAATTAGCTTAATTAGCCTATATTTACTTACCCTATCTTCAGAACCATATGTAAATCACTCACTACTCTTCTTCTCAGACTCTCTATCAACCCCACTTTTAATTCTAACTACCTGACTTCTGCCACTCATACTCATTGCTAGCCAACATCATCTCTCATCCGAACCTATTACTCGCAAAAAAAATTACATAACAATACTCGTCTTGCTTCAATTATTCCTTATCATAACATTCTCATCCTCTGAACTTATTATATTTTACATTATATTTGAAGCAACCCTCATCCCCACACTCATCATCATTACTCGCTGAGGAAATCAAACTGAACGATTAAATGCAGGAATTTATTTCCTATTTTACACTCTAATAGGCTCATTACCCCTTCTAATTGCTCTAATTGCCATCCAAAATTCTCTAGGAACCCTAAACTTTATACTCACCCAATTATGAACACAACCACTACTAGACGTCTGAACTTCAGACCTACTATGACTAGCCTGCATAATAGCATTTATAGTTAAAATACCCTTATACGGACTCCACCTGTGATTACCAAAAGCCCATGTAGAAGCACCTATCGCAGGATCAATAGTCCTAGCAGCCATTCTACTAAAACTAGGTGGCTACGGTATGATGCGACTAACTGTATTCTTAGACCCTCTAACAACCTCAATAGCCTACCCCTTCTTCATATTATCCCTATGAGGTATAATTATAACTAGCTCTATTTGTTTACGACAAACAGACTTAAAATCACTAATCGCCTACTCATCAGTTAGCCACATGGCCCTAGTTATTGTCGCAATTATAATCCAAACACCATGAAGCTTCTTAGGTGCCACAGCTCTAATAATCGCTCATGGATTAACATCCTCTCTATTATTTTGTCTAGCAAATTCAAATTACGAACGCATCCACAGTCGAACAATAATTATAGCTCGAGGACTTCACACTCTTCTACCACTCATAGCTATTTGATGAACTTTAGCCAGTCTAACTAACCTAGCTCTTCCACCAACTATTAATTTAATCGGAGAATTAATAATTATCACAGCCTCCTTCTCATGATCAAATCTTACTATTATTCTGATAGGCCTCAATATACTCATTACTGCCCTATATTCCCTATACATGCTAATTACAACCCAACGTGGAAAAATTACATACCACATTAACAGCATAAAACCTACCTTCACACGAGAAAACACTCTCATAGCACTTCACATACTACCACTCCTTATACTATCTATTAATCCTATAATTATTCTAGGTAATTCTTTCTGTGTTTATAGTTTAATAAAAACCTTAGATTGTGAATCTAATAATAGAAGCTTAAATCTTCTTATACACCAAGAAAGACAGAAGAACTGCTAACTCTTCACACTACATCTAATACATGTAGCTTTCTTAACTTTTATAGGATAGTAGTAATCCACTAGCCTTAGGAGCTAAAAAATTGGTGCAACTCCAAATAAAAGTAATTAATTTATCCGTAATATTCTTTATACTTACATTACTAATCCTTACATTTCCCATTATCTCATCCCTAATTATAAAACCCCATACTAACCTACTATCAAACCACATTAAAATATCCATTCACTATGCCTTTATAACAAGCCTAGTTCCTACCCTCGTGTTCTTCCACTCCAACCAAGAAATCATAATCTCCAACTGACATTGATTAACAATCCATACAATAAAACTTTCACTAAGCTTCAAAATAGACCACTTCTCTCTATTATTTATCCCAGTAGCCCTATTTGTTACATGATCAATCATAGAATTCTCAACATGATACATACACTCAGATCCAAATCTAGAACGATTCTTAAAATACTTGCTACTCTTTCTCATTACTATAATAATCCTAGTCACAGCTAATAATCTCTTCCAACTTTTCATTGGTTGAGAGGGGGTAGGAATTATATCATTTCTTCTCATCGGATGATGACATGGGCGCACTGATGCCAACACAGCAGCACTTCAAGCAATCCTCTATAACCGTATCGGAGACATTGGTTTTGTCATAGCAATAGCCTGACTCCTAATCCATACCAACTCATGAGAATTTCAACAAATCTTCCTAGCATGCCCACACAACAATACCCTTCCAATACTAGGACTACTACTAGCAGCCACAGGGAAATCTGCCCAATTCGGCCTACACCCCTGACTACCAGCAGCCATAGAAGGCCCAACCCCAGTTTCAGCCCTACTACACTCCAGTACAATAGTTGTAGCAGGAGTTTTCCTTCTTATCCGATTTTACCCGATTATAGAAAATAACCCCAAAATCCAAACTTTTACACTATGTCTAGGAGCTATTACCACAGTATTCACCGCAATATGCGCTCTTACCCAAAACGATATCAAAAAAATTATCGCATTTTCCACTTCAAGCCAACTAGGACTGATAATCGTTACCATTGGAATCAATCAACCCCATCTCGCATTTCTTCACATCTGTACTCATGCTTTCTTTAAAGCAATACTATTTTTATGCTCTGGGTCTATCATCCATAGCCTAAACGATGAACAAGATATTCGAAAGATAGGAGGACTTTACAAAACCCTTCCATTCACAACATCTGCCTTAATCATCGGAAGCCTAGCACTCACAGGCATACCTTTCCTCACAGGATTCTACTCAAAAGATTTTATTATCGAAACAGCTAACCTATCTAACGCAAATGCCTGAGCAATTATTATAACATTATTAGCAACTTCTATAACCGCTATGTACAGCACTCGAATTATCTTCTTCGTCCTACTAGGCCAACCCCGCTACCAACCCTTAATTATTATCAACGAAAATAACCCACTACTGACTAAACCAATCAAACGGCTAATAATCGGAAGCATCTTTGCTGGCTACTTTATCTCCAAACTCATAATTCCTACTTCTACATCCCAACTAACCATACCACTTTACATTAAAATAACAGCACTTACCATTACAATCCTAGGATTTGCATTAGCCCTAGAACTTAATTTACTAACACATAACTTTAAATTCAAAGCTCCTCACCCGTACTTTAACTTTTCAAACTCACTAGGATACTTTCCAACAACCATTCATCGCCTACCAACATCCCTAAGCCTGATTACCAGTCTAAATCTATCCTCCACTTCAATAGATCAAGCATGACTAGAAAAAACACTTCCAAAATCAATCTCAACAATTCACAAATCAGCCTCAACCTCCACATCACATCAAAAAGGACTTCTAAAACTCTACTTTCTATCTTTCATAATCTCTCTACTCACAGGATTAGCCCTATTAATTTAACGCCCCCGAGTAATCTCAATTACAATAAAGATACTAACAAACAAGGATCACCCAGCCAAAAACATTAACCAACCACCAACCCCATAAAACGCTGAACTACCTATATAATCACCACGAACACTATCCTCATTAACACTACTTAACAAATCCCAACTTGCTATCTCACCAGTACCATCCCCAATCAACCCACTATCTAACCCTTGAACTAATCAGTAAACAAAAACCCCCTCCACCACAACTCCAAATAAGATACCACCCACTACAGCCTTACTAGACCCTCAAGCTTCGGGATACTCCTCAGTAGCCATAGCAGTTGTATAACCAAATACAACTAGCATACCCCCCAAATAAACCAAAAATACCATCAACCCTAAAAAAGACCCACCAAAACTAACAACTATTCCACATCCCACGCCACCACTCACAATTAATCCTAACCCACCATAAATAGGGGAAGGTTTAGAAGAAAATCCAACAAACCCTAACACAAAAAGAACACTTAACATTAGAACTGTGTATAACATTATTCTTACATGGACTCTATACCATGACCTACAACACGAAAAGCTGTTGTTGTATTTCAACTATAAGAACATTAATGACCAACATTCGTAAATCACACCCACTCTTCAAAATCATTAACCAATCCTTTATCGACCTTCCAGCCCCCTCAAATATCTCTGCCTGATGGAACTTTGGATCATTACTAGGATTATGCCTTATTATCCAGATTGCTACTGGACTATTTCTAGCCATACATTACACCTCAGACACATTAACAGCCTTTTCCTCCGTTACCCATATTTGCCGCGACGTTAACTACGGATGAATTATCCGCTATCTTCATGCTAACGGCGCATCCTTATTCTTTATCTGCCTGTACATCCATATCGGTCGAGGGATTTATTATGGCTCCTATCTATATCTAGAAACATGAAATATCGGAGTAATCCTTTTATTCACAGTAATAGCCACAGCCTTCATAGGATACGTACTACCCTGAGGCCAAATATCATTCTGAGGGGCTACAGTAATTACTAATCTATTATCCGCTATTCCTTATATCGGTTCAACCCTAGTTGAATGAATCTGAGGGGGATTCTCAGTAGACAAAGCTACTCTAACACGATTTTTTGCCTTCCACTTTATTCTCCCATTCATCATTGCAGCATTAGCAGTAGTTCACCTGCTATTCCTTCATGAAACAGGCTCAAACAACCCAACTGGCCTAATCGCCGATTCAGACAAAATCCCATTCCACCCATACTACACTATTAAAGACCTACTAGGAGTATTCATCGTCTTCTTATTTCTCCTACTTCTAGTACTATTCTCACCAGATATATTAGGAGACCCGGATAATTATACACCAGCTAATCCACTTAACACTCCCCCTCACATTAAACCAGAATGATACTTCCTATTTGCATATGCAATCTTACGCTCTATTCCAAATAAACTAGGAGGTGTACTAGCCCTAATCCTCTCTATCCTCATCCTCGCCATTCTTCCCCTACTACATACCTCAAAACAACGCAGCCTTATATTCCGACCAATCAGCCAATGCTTGTTTTGAGTGTTAGTAGCAGACCTAATCACACTAACATGAATTGGTGGACAACCAGTAGAACACCCATTCATCATCATCGGCCAACTAGCATCCATCCTATATTTCCTGCTAATTCTACTCCTAATACCTATTGCAGGCCTAATCGAAAACCGATTATTGAAACTTTAGCCCTAGTAGTATAAACTATTACAATGGTCTTGTAAGCCATAAATGGAAGTATGACTTCCCTAGGACATCAGGAAAGAAGCATTACCGCTTCACCGTCAACACCCAAAGCTGACATTCTATTTAAACTATTTCCTGCTTAATAACATGTCCTATGTACATCGTGCATTTTGTGTATATCCCCATATATTAGTACTATATATTATTAATATTACATAAGACATACTATGTATAATCGTGCATTAATATCCTTAGTGCATGCATATAAGCAAGTACATATTATCAATTCTCCAAGCCTACACAAACTAAATCCACATAAATCTACACACAACACGCATATCACCAAATACATTAATCTCATAATCGGACCATAGACATTAAATCTCTTATCGTACCATCTACATTCTTCCTCTTACCGTACCAAGAGCATTCTTAAATCAGTTCTAGTCACCATGCGTATCACCTCCAATATCCTTCAATAATCACCAAGCTTCGAGAAACCAGCAACCCGCTCGGGTTATGCCTCTCTTCTCGCTCCGGGCCCATACCACTTGGGGGTAGCTAGCGTGAAACTATACCTGACATCTGGTTCTTTCTTCAGGGCCATCTCACCTAAACCCGCCCATTCTTTCCTCTTAAATAAGACATCTCGATGGACTAATGACTAATCAGCCCATGCTCACACATAACTGTGGTGTCATGCATTTGGTATTTTTTAATTTTCGGGGTGCCTAATTCAACCGGGCGTCAAAGCCTTAATACAGTCAATAATATTGAAGCCAGACACAGAATGAAAATGCAAGCTAAGCACAGATAAAATACAGGTGTTATTCAGTTAATGCTTGATGGACATATTTTTTTTTAAACCAGAAATCCCAGTCTACGCATACGTACACGTACACGCATACGCATACGTACACGTACACGCATACGCATACGTACACGTACACGCATACGCATACGYAYACGYAYACGCATACGYATACGYATACGYATACGCATACGCATACGCATACGCATACGCATACGCATACGCATACGCATACGCATACGCATACGCATACGCATACGCATACGYATACGACGCATACGCATACGCATACGCATACTTACTAGTACTAAGGTATATTACGCAAACCCCCCTACCCCCCTTAAATACCCTGAACTGAAATTCCATAAGTATTTTTTTTTGTCCTGTCAAACCCCAAAAGCAAGACGATACAAATGGATAAAGGGTATAATAACTGTGACTATAATTCATAACTAACATACTTACTCCCCTAAGGCGTAATAATAGCTGTACTACTAGTATGCTACTTAAACGGATTATTTTACCTTTAAAGAGCCATGTTCCTAGATTNGTTTTTTTTTTTCAAAAATTT